GATGCATTGCCGCTCGAAATCAAGATATTGGGATTGGACTTGCCAATCGATTCATAACCTTTCGAGCACAACCAATATATATTCGAACCCCTTTTACTTGCAGGAATACATCTTGGATCTGTCAATTATGTTATGGCAGAAGCCCCACTCACGGCGACCTGGTCGAGTTGGGGGAAGCCATAGGTATTATTGCGGGTCAATCAATTGGGGAACCGGGGACTCAACTAACATTAAGAACTTTTCATACGGGTGGAGTATTCACAGGCGGTACTGCCGAACATGTACGAGCTCCTTCTAATGGAAAAATAAAGTTCAATGAGTATTTGGTTCATCCCACACGTACCCGTCATGGGCATCCTGCTTTTCTATGTTCTATAGACTTGTATGTAACTATTGAGAGTCGGGATATTATACATAGTGTGAATATTCCACCAAAAAGTTTGATTTTAGTTCAAAATGATCAATATGTAGAATCTGAACAAGTGATTGCCGAGATTCGTGCCGGAACGTCTACTTTTCATTTTAAAGAGAGGGTTCGAAAACATATTTATTCTGAATCAGAGGGAGAAATGCACTGGAGTACTGATGTCTACCACGCACCTGAATATACATATAGTAATGTTCATCTATTACCAAAAACAAGTCATTTATGGATATTAGCGGGGGGTCCGTGCAGATCCAGTATAGTGTCTTTTTCGCTTCACAAGGATCAAGATCAAATGAATGTTCATTCTTTTTCTGTCGACGAAAGATATAGCTCTGACCTCTCAATTACTAAGGATCGAGTAAGACATAAATTGTTGGATCCTTCTGGTACTCGTAAAAAATATAGGGAAATTCTTGATTATTCAAGACTTGATCGAATTATATCCAATGGTCATTGGAATTTCATATACCCTTCGATTCTCCAAGAGAATTCTGATTTCTTGGCGAAAAGACGAAGAAATAGATTTCTCATCCCATTACAATACGATCAAGAACGAGAGAAAGAATTAATACCCTCTTTTGGTATTTCGATTGAAATACCCATAAATGGTATTTTACGTAGAAATAGTATTCTTGCTTATTTTGATGATCCACGATACAGAAGAAAGAGTTCGGGAATTACTAAATATTGGACCGCGGAGGTGGATTCAATAGTCAAAAAAGAAGATTTGATTGAGTATCGAGGAGCAAAAGAATTGAGTCCGAAATACCAAATGAAAGTGGATCGGTTTTTTTTTATTCCCGAAGAGGTGCATATCTTACCCGGATCTTCGTCTATAATGGTCCGGAACAATAGTATCATTGGAGTAGATACACAACTCGCTTTAAATACAAATACAAGAAGCCGAGTAGGTGGATTAGTCCGAGTGGAGAGAAAAAAAAAAAGTATTGAACTGAAAATCTTTTCTGGAGATATTCATTTTCCCGGAGAGACGGATAAGATATCCAGACACAGTGGCATTTTGATACCACCAGGAACGGAAAAAAAAAATTCTAAGGAATCAAAAACAAAATACAAAAATGGGATCTATGTCCAACGGATCACACCTATCAAAAAAAAGTATTTTGTTTTGGTTCGACCCGTAGTCACATATGAAATAGCTGATGGGATAAATTTAGCAAAACTTTTCCCTCAAGATCTATTGCAGGAAAAAGAAAATGTCCAGCTTAGAGTTGTCAATTATATCCTTTATGGAAATGGAAAGTCAATTCAAGGAATTTATCACACAAGTATTCAATTAGTTCGGACTTGCTTAGTATTGAATTGGGACCAAGAAAAAAAGGGTTCTATGGAAGAGGTTCATGCTTCCTTTGTTGAAGTAAGGGCAAATGATCTGATTCGTGATTTCATAAGAATTGAATTAGTCAAGTCTACTATTTCATATACCGAAAAAAGGTACGATACGGCAGGTTCGGGATTGATTCCTGATAATGGATTAGATCGCACCAATATCAATCCTTTTTATTCCAAAGTGAAGATTCCAGTAGTTACCCAGCATCAAGGAACTATTGGTACGTTGTTGAATCGAAATAAGGAAGGCCAATCTTTGAGAATTTTGTCATCATTCAATTGTTTTCGAGTTGGTCCATTCAACGGTTCGAAATATAACAATGTGGCAAAAGAATCGAATCCCATAACTCCAATTAGGGGTTTGTTGGGTCCCTTAGGTGCAATAGTACCTAAAATAGTGAACTTTTATTCATCTTACCATTTAATAACTCATAATCAGATCTTGTTAAACAAATATTGGCTACTTGACAATTTTAAACAGACTTTCCCAGTACTTGAAGTACTTAAATACTGTTTAATAGATGAAAATAGGAGGATTTATAATCCCAGTCCATGCAATAACATCATTTTGAATCCATCCCATTTGAATTGGTGCTTTCTACATTACAATTATTGTGAAGAGACATCCACAATAATTAGCATTGGACAATTTATTTGTGAAAATATATGTCTATTTAAATATGGACCACACATACAAAAATCTGGTCAAATTTTCATAGTTCATGTTGACTCTTTAATTATAAGATCAGCTAAGCCTTATTTGGCCACTCCAGGAGCGACTGTTCATGGACATTATGGAGAAACCCTTTCTGAAGGAGATACATTAGTTACATTTATATATGAAAAATCCCGATCTGGTGACATAACGCAAGGTCTTCCAAAAGTGGAACAAATCTTAGAAGTGCGCTCGATTGGTTCAATATCGATGAACCTTGAAAGGAGAGTTGAAGGTTGGAACGAGCGTATACCAAGAGTTCTTGGAATTCCTTGGGGATTCTTAATTGGAGCTGAACTAACCATAGCCCAAAGTCGTATCTCTTTGGTTAATAAGATCCAAAAGGTTTATCGATCCCAGGGGGTACAGATCCATAATAGACATATAGAGATTATTGTACGGCAAGTAACATCAAAAGTGTTGGTTTCAGAAGATGGAATGTCTAATGTTTTTTTACCTGGAGAACTAATCGGATTGTTGCGAGCGGAACGAGCAGGGCGTGCTTTAGATGAAGCAATCTGTTATCGGGCAATTTTATTGGGAATAACGAGGGCTTCTCTGAATACTCAAAGTTTCATATCCGAAGCAAGTTTTCAAGAAACTGCTAGAGTTTTGGCAAAAGCTGCTCTACGGGGTCGTATTGATTGGTTGAAGGGTCTGAAAGAAAATGTTATTTTGGGGGGGATTATCCCTGTCGGTACTGGATTCAAAAAATTAGTGCACCGTTCAAAGCAAGACATTCATTTGGAAATAAAAAAGAAAAATCTATTCGAGTTGGAAATGAGAGATATTTTGTTACACCATAGAGAATTTTTTTGTTCTTGCGCCCCAAGCAATTTCTATGACACACCAGAAAAATCATTTAAGCGAATTCATAATTCTTAAGGAGATATTTTTCTTTTTACTTTACTAGTTATTGGTTGGGTACTAAATAAAATGAAGAAATTAAGTTAAGTAATAAAAAAAAAATTAATGGTTTGGGCTGTGTATCAACGGCCAATTCCGGCAGAAGGTTCCGTAGGAACAATTATTTATTTGTTTATTTGTTAAAAAAAAAAGAAAGCGTGGGAAAGATGACAAGAAGATATTGGAACATCCATTTGGAAGAGATGATGGAAGCAGGAGTTCATTTTGGTCATGGTACTAAGAAATGGAATCCTAGAATGGCCCCTTACATCTCTGCAAAGCGTAAAGGTATTCATATTATAAATCTCACTAGAACTGCTCGTTTTTTATCGGAAGCCTGCGATTTAGTTTTTGATGCAGCAAGTCGAGGAAAAAACTTCTTAATTGTTGGTACCAAAAATAAAGCAGCGGATTTAGTAGCATCAGCTGCAATAAGGGCTCGATGTCATTATGTTAATAGAAAATGGCTCGGCGGTATGTTAACTAATTGGTCCACTACGGAAACGAGACTTCATAAGTTCAGAGACTTAAGAGCAGAACAAAAGATGGGGAAACTCAACCGTCTCTCTAAAAGAGATGCAGCAATGTTGAAGAGAAAATTATCTACTTTGCAAACATATCTGGGCGGGATCAAATATATGACTGAATTGCCCGATATTGTAATAATCGTTGATCAGCAAGAAGAATATACAGCTCTTCGAGAATGTGTCATTTTGGGAATTCCGACGATTTGTTTAATCGATACAAATTGTGACCCAGATCTCGCAGATATTTCGATTCCAGCCAACGATGACGCTATAGCTTCAATCCGATTGATTCTTAACAAATTGGTATCCGCAATTTGTGAGGGCCGTTCTAGCTATATAAGAAGTCGTTGATTATGTTATGATTAAGAATAATAATAATAAGATTAGTTAATTATTTTGATTTATTGGATCGGTTACTATATCTTGTCTTTCATTTTTTAAAAGAGATAAAATGGGATATTGATATTATGTTATGTGATTTCTTGGTATCCTAACTATATGATTAATGATGAAAGTAGATGAGTCGAGAAAGGGATGGTTGAATCAAAATAATTCTTTTTTTCAGTTCGATTTCTGTCAGAGGACAATATGAATGTTATACCATGTTCCATTAAAACACTCAAAGGGTTATACGATATATCAGGTGTAGAAGTAGGCCAACATTTATATTGGCAAATAGGAGGTTTACAAATTCATGCCCAAGTACTTATCACTTCTTGGGTCGTAATTGCTATCTTATTAGGTTCAGTCATCATATCTGTTCGGAATCCACAAACCATTCCGACCGACGGTCAGAATTTCTTCGAATATGTCCTTGAATTTATTCGAGACTTGAGCAAAACCCAGATTGGAGAAGAATATGGCCCTTGGGTTCCCTTTATTGGAACTATGTTCCTATTTATTTTTGTTTCGAATTGGTCAGGTGCCCTTTTACCTTGGAAAATCATACAGTTACCTCATGGGGAGCTAGCCGCCCCCACAAATGATATAAATACTACTGTTGCTTTAGCTTTACTCACGTCAGTAGCATATTTTTATGCGGGTCTTACCAAAAAAGGATTGGGTTATTTCGGAAAATACATTCAACCAACTCCAATACTTTTACCAATTAACATCCTAGAAGATTTCACAAAACCTTTATCTCTTAGTTTTCGACTTTTCGGGAATATATTAGCTGATGAATTAGTAGTTGTTGTTCTTGTTTCTTTAGTACCTTTAGTAGTTCCTATACCTGTCATGTTTCTTGGATTATTTACAAGCGGTATTCAAGCTCTTATTTTTGCAACTTTAGCCGCGGCTTATATAGGGGAATCCATGGAGGGTCATCATTGATTAGTTTTCGAAATAGTCTTTATTTTTAAGCTTATCCCAATTGAGGCAATGCATAGTTCAAGATTGGTTCTTGGTTGAGGAACATAATAGATATAAATACATATATATATACGACTAGAGTTGTAGGAGGAAAGATAGACGATATTACGAAATGGCGGATGGGTTAGTGGGGGTCACCACTAGATATATGGAATGTTTATAAGGCCAGCCACAGCCCCTGTATATTTTTCGAAAAATTCTTCTAGAATCCGATTCAATATAAAAAGAAAATGCGGGCGGTTTACGTTATGAAAGAAACAAATGTATATGTGATATTAGATATATACTAGTTATATAGGGGTTATCTCTATCTATATTTCTATATTAATTTCATTATTTTTTTATTTTATTCGAAGTTTTAGTTACTTCGACTCAATAGATTTTTGTGATCAAATAAGTAATAATTCATTGGTTGATTGTATCATTAACCATTTTTTTTTGGTGCGAGGAACCTATCATCATGAATCCACTGATTTCTGCCGCTTCCGTTATTGCTGCTGGATTGGCCGTAGGGCTTGCTTCTATTGGACCTGGAGTGGGTCAAGGTACTGCTGCAGGCCAAGCCGTAGAAGGTATTGCGAGACAACCAGAAGCAGAAGGAAAAATACGAGGTACTTTATTACTTAGTCTAGCTTTTATGGAAGCTTTAACAATTTATGGACTGGTCGTGGCATTAGCGCTTTTATTTGCGAATCCTTTTGTTTAATTTAATCCTAGAATGAAAATGTAAAAAAGTACGTTACCTACTTTTTTCTTATTTTATTAACTCGTTGCCATTTGCTTCTGTGAATTATATCAATACTTTATTCCTAAAAAAAAAACGGGAAATTAAGAAAAAGAAATCGATAAAAAAAGGGCGAGTCAAGTGATACAAAAAGAACTCTGTTCTTTCTTAGTCCTATCTATAAGAGGAGAGCATATGAAAAATGTAACCGATTCTTTCGTTTCCTTAGGCCACTGGCCATCCGCCGGGAGTTTCAGGTTTAATACCGATATTTTAGCAACAAATCCAATAAATCTAAGTGTAGTGCTTGGTGTATTGATTTTTTTTGGAAAGGGAGTGTGTGCGAGTTGTATATTTCACGAATAGGTTGGATCTAACCGACTGCACTTTATTTATGTTATTCTATATTTTTATAGGATAAATAGGAAAAAAGTGCATAATCTCGACGAATTCCTTCTGAGTAAATTCATAAATCATATGTAAGAACCATAGCATTTCGTTATTCATTGGTAAGTTAACTTTGATTCTCTATCAACCAACCAATAATGTGAGACCATTAACATGGTTAAAGCTAAACTGTTTGAAGTCCGGGCACAACATGGTACTCTTTCTACCACTACGTTAATAACGAAATGGTTTAAAAAAGAATAGTTGATAATTTTTCCGATATAGAACACTCATATCGATAAAATGATTTGAACCATTTACTAGAATAAAGAAAGGGCGCCTTGCCCTTTATTATATTATCCAATGCCGAATCGGCAACCTATGTTATGTATAAAAAGGGGGAATTTTTGGATTTGAATAAAAAAGGAAATCAATTCAAATTTTCTATATTTTCAATGAAATAAAGAACAAATAAAGAAACAACTTTGCTGACAATTATAGATTTTTTGTCTGGTCGGAAGAGTCCTCCTAATATTCTGTTCTTGTATCGGTTTTGATATGTTTGAATATAAACAGAAATAGAGAGGATAGGCTCATTATATTAAAAAAATATACGGGAATGTCCATAAAATAAAAAATTGAGCGTGAGAGCCAAATGAATCGAAAGATTCATGTTTGGTTCGGGAAGAGATCATGGAAATTGTGAAATTAATGGTAAGATAATCTACTTTCATTAAACGATTTATTAGATAATCGAAAACAGAGGATTTTGAGTACTATTCGAAATTCGGAAGAATTACGTAGAGGGGCCATTGAACAGCTAGAAAGAGCCCGGTCTCGTTTACGGAAAGTAGAAATGGAAGCAGATGAGTATCGAATGAACGGATACTCTGAGATAGAACGAGAAAAAGCCAATTTGATTAATGCTACTTCTTCTAGTTTGGAACAATTAGAAAATTACAAAAATGAAACCCTTCATTTTGAACAACAAAGAGCAATTAATCAGGTCCGACAACAAGTTTTCCAACAAGCCTTACAGGGAGCTCTAGGAACTCTGAATAGTTGTTTAAATAGCGAGTTACATTTCCGTACC